ATAGAGAATGATACCAAAGATCTCTATTTGTTTATAAACTCTCCCGGCGGATGGGTTATCCCTGGAGTGGCTATTTATGATACAATGCAATTTGTGCGACCAGATGTACAGACAATATGCATGGGATTAGCCGCTTCAATGGGATCTTTTATCTTGGCCGGAGGAGAAATTACCAAACGTCTAGCATTCCCTCACGCTCGGCGCCAATGAGGTTTTTATTTGAGAGAAAAAAATAAGACTATGCCTTCGCCATATGAATATTAAGTAATAATAGCATGGCACTTTGAATTCGATATCAAAATAAAAAAATTTTTATTGTTTTTTCAAAACATTTGATTATGTATCGAGAGAGTAGTATGAGATAAAAGGTATTTCCTGTTTTTTATATTGGAGATTCCAGTTCAGCGTCACAAACTTTTTTATTTTCACACCGGGGGCTTAGTTGTATTCTGAAAGAGTTCGAAAATAAAAAAAAAAGATTATTTTTTTCCTTAATTTTACAAAAAGCAACTTTGGGATTGCTGAAACACAGACAAACCAAATAATCTTAATAATAAATATATATAAAGCAACGGAACCATCATAGTATTTTTGAACTCCTACGAAAGGAAGGGTGGTAATTTGATCATTTACCGATCTGGGTCTGATAGATCCTATTTTTTTCTTTGATGTAAGGTAAAGGTCAATTTTATTATAGAGCCGTATGCAATGCATAAAAGATGCCCGTACGGTTGTGGTTGTTCAATTCTGTCTTTTTTTATTTTTATTCTTTATCTTTCTTTTCTATTCATCATGCAAAATAGAGGAACCCCTCTTTTGTTATACCATACCATCAGGGTAATGATTCATCAACCTGCTAGTTCTTTTTATGAGGCACAAACGGGAGAATTTATCCTGGAAGCGGAAGAGCTGCTAAAACTGCGTGAAACCCTCACAAGGGTTTATGTACAAAGAACGGACAAACCCTTATGGGTTGTCTCGGAAGACATGGAAAGAGATGTTTTTATGTCAGCAACAGAAGCCCAAGCTTATGGAATTGTTGATGTTGTAGCGGTGGTTGAGTGAAAAGCCCGGATTTTTTTCGCGCAAATTCTCGATTTCCTATTTTATATTTTTGCTGAATTTACTAGAAAATTAAATAGAAGTAATTAAAAATCATCAGGTTAGGATCGATCTAAACCAGCCCATTATTTATATGATATGATTCAACATGCCAACTATTAAACAACTTATTAGAAATACAAGACAGCCAATCAGAAATGTCACAAAATCCCCCGCGCTTCGGGGATGCCCTCAGCGTCGAGGAACATGTACTAGGGTGTATGTGCGACTCGTTCAGATCATGAGCTGGGATAAAAGAAAGAAAACCTTTTTTAGTATCAATGATCAGTACCGGGGAATAGGATAGAATAGAAAAAGAAGTCCGTTCAATTCAGTATAAAAACAGTATAAAAAAAAGAATCTATCCATTCTATTGTGTATGAAATTTATGGTTTCCATTGGTGCAAATCCAATCACCTCAATTTAAGATGAGAAGCAATTCTCCATTGGTAGCAAATGGTTATCCATTAAGCGGAGAAAATCCTACTTAAAAATAAAAACATAAAACTTAGGCCCCTCTTGCAAGAACGGACTAACAGGGTTAGCTACCCAGCCAACTTTCATAATTAAATACCGTTACTGTGTAAGTAGATCTAATCGTGAAAGACCTATTACTGGATAATTCATGGGTAGAGCCAAAGAATGTGAACTATACAAGTTACCAATAACATTGATTAAATGAAGTAAAGGCTCCGGTGTATAGAGAAAACCTCACCGTTTCAGAAGTAACCATATAAACGAAGGAAGCCACTATTTCTTTATCCATTTATATTTTTTATTTATTTATTATATTTTGATACCTAGTAAAATTAAATTTCTTATTTCGAAGTGAAATGTCTAGAAAAAATAAAAATAGCGGTCGGGAAGGTTATAGTAGCCAAAGTCATTGGAATTTTTAGTTTATACATTGGAAAAAAGCTTTGTTATTAATAGACTAGGAAAGGGAAAAAGAATAACTGAAAGAAAGGAAATCTATTAGTTATTCGTCAAAGTTTCATTTATTCAATGACCAGAATTAGACGGGGAAATATAGCTCGGAGACGTAGAACAAAAATTCGTTTATTTGCATCAAGCTTTCGAGGGGCTCATTCAAGACTTACTCGAACAATTACTCAACAGAAAATAAGAGCTTTGGTTTCGTCGCATCGGGATAGGGATAAGCAAAAGATAAATTTTCGCCGTTTGTGGATCACTCGAATAAACGCAGTAATTCGTGAAATAGGGGTATCCTATAGTTATAGTAGATTAATACACGACCTATATAAGAAACAGGTGCTTCTTAATCGTAAAATACTTGCACAAATAGCTATATCAAATAAAAATTGTCTTTATATGATTTCCAATGAGATCATAAAAGAAGTAGATTGGAAAGAATCCACCGGAATAATTTAAACGGAGTTCCCCGGAGAATGAACTCCGGGAGGGTAAAGTCAAAATAAATATGAGAAAAAAATAGTAAAACTGAATGAACACACTCAAAAAAAATCTTTATTCTTGCCCGATTCTTTTTTTTCTTACGACACGATAATTCAATCCATATTTTTCATATTTTTCGAACAAAACATCAATTTGCGTTTGAGTTCGGATTTTACTTTTTTTTAGTCAAGTGAAGAAAGAGTAAGCCTATTTATTTCTGGCTCGAAGACCCGCAGTTCTGGTGGTCGACTCGGTTCTTTCAAACTGTTTCTCATTATTAAGAAAGGGTAACAAAGATAAAATACGAGCTTGTTTTATAGCAATAGTAATTAATCGTTGTTGTTTCAAGGTCAATCTATTCACCCGTCTAGATAATATTTTTCCTTGTTCGCTAATAAATCGACTAATTAAACTCATGTTTCTATAATCAATTCGATCCCCCGATTGAATCGGGGGCAAACGCCTACGAAAAGATCGCTTGGATTTAAGAAAAGGCCGCTTGGATTTATCCATGGTTTGTTTAGTTTATTCCTTATCCCGAAAATCCTATTTCGGTCGGATCTAAAATGAATTAGAAGAAATAGGATTTGGTTTGTTTATATTTAATTATGTTATATATATAATATTTAACTATGTTCTATATAGAAATGTCATTTTTACCCTTCCTGGGAAGGGTTACATACAAGTGCTCGATTCGATCTATTTCTTTATCTCCCCATGAATCATATGTTTGTAACAAAATGGACAGAATTTTCTCAATTCCAATCGATTAGGCGTGTTGTGACGATTCTTTTCAGTAATATATCTGGAAATACCCGTTGATACCTTATTAACACCGTTTCGAACACAACCGGTACATTCCAAAATAACCGTTATTCGGACATCTTTTCCCTTGGCCATGAACCCCCTTTGGATTTTTGATTTACTCAACTCTTCTATTTTCGATCCGAAACGAAGAAGAAGGAAGGAAGGATAAATAGAAGTTATTAACTTGAAATCCAATTATGAAAACTTTTGCTGCAATCAATATACTAAAAAAATTTCTAAACTTTATTTAAAATTCAAATCACAGTATTTCATTTACATTTAAGTACCTTGTATAAGAGTCTTGTCCTAGATCTAGGCCCCACCCTGTTTATTCTACCTCCATCCCTAGTTAATTTTTGAATTGAAAAATTTATTTAATTCAAACTTGAACCCAAGTCTCGAAGCTGTTGAATACACCTTTTCTTTTTTTCTCTTTCCTCCCTCTTATTCTAAAAGGAAAAAGGGAAAAAAGAGAAAAAGGGGGCAAAGGATTAGTCACAAATATTTAATTGTATCTCGAATCTCCGTTATTTGGTACCGTATCAATAACTAGAATCAAAAAAAGGGGAATGTCAATGCATCTGGGAAAAAACGATTAATCTCTATCAATAGACCTGCTAAAGACCCGAACCATAGAGTACTTAATACCGGTGCCACGGAAAGATATGTTTTTAGATCTCGCATTGAAAAATCTCCTTCCTTCTTTTATTGTATTGTAATCTAAAATGGTAATACATAAATGATCAGATGCATATGCAGTTAAGAACCTTGTACACGGAATCCCTAATTCAAATTGAAATGTACAACTATCCAGTAAATAAAATTTTTTCTTAAAACATAAAAAAACGTTCCTCTCTTCCCGAGCATTCCCGAAAACTACTCATTTATTTTTACGACAGGTTCCGTTCCGTATTTCATACGTATATAAGACTTTTCTTTTACTATTATTATATGTTAAATGGGACCAAAAAGACGAAATGCCCATATAAATTGTATATATCAATGGAGGAACTAACGATGTGGAAAACAAAACAGGAATTCTATACAATGACACTGTAGACCAATTGGAGGGATGTAGCGCAGCTTGGTAGCGCGTTTGTTTTGGGTACAAAATGTCACAGGTTCAAATCCTGTCATCCCTACCTATTACTTCTTCGTTGAGCAGTAACGAGGGATTAATTAAGATCGATTCCAATATCCAATAATATATATATATATATAATATATAATAAACTGGGGTTAAAAAAGTGTCTTTACAGTCTTCTCTTTTCTGATAAGAAAGCGCTCTTAGTTCAGTTCGGTAGAACGCGGGTCTCCAAAACCCGATGTCGTAGGTTCAAATCCTACAGAGCGTGATTTCCTCCTTATTTTTCTTAGATCAAATTATACTGAAAGAGCTTCACTAACTTGAACCACAATCTGAATTTGACCTCCTTTGTATTAAAGAAAGTAGGAGGTCAATCAAAAAAAGCGATAGTAATTAATCAAAGGTCCGATTGATCACCACGCCTATATTGTAAATATGCAGTTACGAATAATCCAGCCAAAGTAACAGGAATTAGACCTAACACGATTCCAAATAGAAAAACTTCAATCATTGCAATTTATTTGAAAGGAGAAAAAGGAGGTAATATCTATACCTAAATATTAATCTGAATTACCATGAATCTCAATGA